GCTGTTCAAACAGGCACGGGTCGACTAAATGGTATTCCCATAGCAATTGGAGTTATGGATTTTGAGTTTATGGGGGGTAGTATGGGATCTGTAGTAGGCGAGAAAATCACCCGTTTGATCGAGTATGCTACCAATCAATTTTTACCTCTTATTCTAGTGTGTGCTTCCGGAGGGGCACGTATGCAAGAAGGGAGTTTGAGCTTGATGCAAATGGCTAAAATATCTGCTGCTTTATATGATTATCAATCAAATAAAAAGTTATTCTATGTCTCTATCCTTACATCTCCTACTACTGGTGGTGTGACGGCTAGCTTTGGGATGTTGGGGGATATCATTATTGCAGAACCTAATGCCTACATCGCATTCGCAGGTAAAAGAGTAATTGAACAAACATTGAATAAGACAGTACCTGAAGGTTCACAAGAGACTGAATATTTATTCGATAAGGGCTTATTCGATCTAATTGTACCACGTAATCCTTTAAAGGGTGTTTTGAGTGAGTTATTGAAGCTTCACGCTTTTTTTCCTTTGAATTCAAATTCAATTAAGTAGAGCCTTAAGTCAAATTTTTTGATTTGTAGTGAATACATAGTTAGTTTATCGGAATCAAAGTAAAAATCCGAAGAATGTATTTTTTCTTTGGTGAAATAAGATTCAATTGTAAATTGTATTTGTAAATTGTATAAAGAATTGTGCGGACAATTTTTTTTATACCGATATTGCTGATTACTAATCAGGAACCCCCTATGAACAAGATCAAAAAAGAAAATTCTGCCTTATGCGCAATTCAAATGCGCCATTCAAATTAGGCAAATAAATTTCATTTTCTTTTTCCTTCTTGCTGCGTATATATAATTCAAATATAGAAAAAAAAGAGTCTCTTTCTACGATATTTCCCGAAAAATCCTTATTTTTACTAAGAATCCCTGTTGTTGGATCGAATCCTAATCAATCTTTCGGGAATTTGTAAGAAATATAAAATAAAAATCGAACTAAAAATGAGAATTCACTTCAAATTTTACGACAAGAATGGATTATCATAGATATATTTTTGTAGTTCATATAGAAAGATGAATAAGTCTCATTTATTTAATTATACATTCCTTGCACTTATTTATTATATATACTCGCTTAGATATACTTAGTCTAATTATATAGATATACTTAGAATTATATAGATATACTTAGTATAATTATATACGAATTATAATTATTATAAGATATCTTTATAACAATAACAGGTACAAATATTCCATCGAGGTACCCATTCTATGACAAACTTACCCTCTATTTTTGTGCCTTTAGTGGGCCTAGTATTTCCGGCAATTGCAATGGCTTCTTTATCTCTTCATGTTCAAAAAAACAAGATTGTTTAGATCCGATGGGTTCCAATCTCATCTATTCTTTTCAAGACTTAGATATAGATAAGACGGATATCTATTTAATATGGTATAACATGCGGCTTCTTCCGAACATAAATGAAGGAGCTCTTATGTATCCCTATCCCTAAATATATGATATGGGTAAATGAGTTATGGCTATTTTCATCGGCGGATAGCTGAAATGTAAAGTCAATGTAGCTATATGTATGTAGATATCTATAGGAGATCATATAAATTGGATGGTATTATTTTAGCCCTAATCAAATCAATTCGATGAATTACTCCTAAAGGGTTACATCAGAATAGCGCTAGTTGATGAGAGTTACTTCGGAAACAAAAAAAGGAAAATCAAATCCATTTGGACTTTTTTTTCTCAATTCCAATAAAATGCAACAGGATCTAGTATGAGTTGGCGATCAGAACATATATGGATAGAACTTATAGTGGGGTCTCGAAAAATAAGTAATTTCTGTTGGGCCTTTATCCTTTTTTTAGGTTCATTAGGATTTGTATTGGTTGGAACTTCCAGTTATCTCGGGAAGAATTTGATATCTTTAGTTCCTTCTCAGGAAATAAGTTTTTTTCCGCAGGGTATCGTGATGTCTTTCTACGGAATCGCGGGTCTCTTTATTAGTTCTTATTTGTGGTGCACAATTTCTTGGAATGTGGGTAGTGGCTATGATCGATTCGATAGAAAAGAAGGAATAGTGTGTATTTTTCGTTGGGGATTTCCTGGAAAAAATCGTCGTATCTTCCTACGATTCCGTATGAAAGATATTCAATCCATCAGAATAGAAGTTAAAGAGGGTATTTATGCTCGTCGTGTCCTTTATATGGAAATCAAAGGGCAGGAGGCCATTCCCTTGCCGCGTAGTGATGAGAATTTGACTCCGCGCGAAATTGAGCAAAAAGCTGCCGAATTGGCCTATTTCTTGCGCGTACCAATTGAAGTTTTTTGAAATTTACTTGAACTGAAGAAGAAATTCTTTCTCCGCGGGAGGGAAAAAGTTCAAGAATTCTGTTTTTTTTTTCTATAGGATAGCTCCAAGTTTTTTCAAAACGTTCATTCGAGTCAAAGTAGACGTATGCGGAACCGCGATAAAACAAAAAGAAACTTTTTTTTGTTCGCAAATCATTAAAAAACAAGTAAGAAATTGAAATAATGGATTCATCTAATATATCAAAACATTTCGGAATAAAGAATTGATCTTTTTATTTTCAATATGAATTAATTGATACGTTAGATACAGATAGATCATATCTTGTAAATTCTCTCTCTTTTTGTTGTCAATCGAGCTTTCTTTTTTTATCCTTTCTTTTGTGTTTTTTAATGATCAAAGGATTGGATCTCTTATAAAGAGAACCTTTCTGTCTTATTTTTCCACTCATTTTTGATCCTCACAATATTCTTCAGAAATCTCTTTCTATTTTTCCTGGATTATGACTATGGGTAGCCGGCAAATTTTTTTTTTGAAATGAAATATTTTCTATTTTGATAGAAAGGGGGTTCCTTTGGCTTTGGCTCGAAATCCGAATAATATTCATTACTTGAAGTGGTTCTTTCCGGGATTCATCGAAAAAGCTTTGAATTTAATCACTTGAGGTATCTGGAAACTAGATTTTTTTTTAATTATTTCTTCATTCGAATTCGAAGTGGGCTCTTATTCTATTTCTGTATTCTTTCTAGATTCAAGGACTAACTACTGAATTACAAATAAAAAGAAGGGGATAGATTCGCTCCTTTGTACTAGAACTTATGATTGATAGAAAAAGATTAGATCCCAGAGATTCGGCGAATGGGGTGGGTTTATTAACAATTCAAATTCACAGATGAAAAATGGCAAAAAAGAAAGCATTTCTTCCTCTTCTATATCTTACATCTATAGTATTTTTGCCCTGGTGGATCTCTCTCTTATTTAATAAATGTCTTGAATCTTGGGTTACTAATTGGTGGAATGCTAGGCAATCTGAAACTTTTTTGACTGATATTCAAGAAAAGAGTATTCTAGAAAAATTCATAGAATTAGAAGAACTCTTACTCTTGGACGAAATGATAAAAGAATACCCGGAAACACATCTACAAACACTTCGTATAGGAATCCACAAAGAAATGATCCAATTGATCAAGATGCACAATGAGGATCATATCCATACGATTTTGCACTTATCGACAAATATAATCTGTTTCATTATTTTCAGTGGTTATTCTATTCTGGGTAATAAAGAACTTCTTATTCTTAACTGTTGGGTTCAAGAATTCCTATATAACTTAAGTGACACAATAAAAGCTTTTTCTATTCTTTTATTAACTGATTTATGTATAGGATTCCATTCGCCCCGCGGTTGGGAACTAATGATTGCTTATGTCTACAAAGATTTTGGATTTGCTCATAACGATCAAATTATATCTGGTCTTGTTTCCACCTTTCCAGTCATTCTAGATACAATTTTGAAATATTGGATTTTTCGTTATTTAAATCGTGTATCTCCATCCCTTGTAGTGATTTATCATTCAATGAATGACTGATAATATTTTAAATAAGCAAAACGTTTAAAGACGTACTGACTCTTTCTAGCCAGACGAGGATTTCTCCTACTCCTATATTCCAGTAAAATGATTTCAGTAAATAGCAGAATTGTGGATAGGGACTATACACGCGACCTACCTAATTTTATTGTAGAAATTTTCGGGATCAATGATTGGACCATGCAAATGAAAAATACCTTTTCTTGGATACAGAAAGAGATTACTCGATCTATTTCTGTGTCACTGATGATATATATCATAACTCGGACATCCATTTCAAATGCATATCCCATTTTTGCACAGCAGGGTTATGAAAATCCACGAGAAGCGACTGGGCGTATTGTATGTGCCAATTGCCATTTAGCTAATAAGCCCGTGGATATTGAGGTTCCCCAGGCGGTACTTCCTGATACTGTATTTGAAGCAGTTGTGCGAATACCTTATGATATGCAAGTAAAACAAGTTCTTGCTAATGGTAAAAAGGGGGGGTTGAATGTGGGCGCTGTTCTTATTTTACCCGAGGGGTTTGAATTAGCCCCCCCCGATCGTATTTCGCCCGAGATGAAAGAAAGGATAGGCAATCTGTCTTTCCAGAGCTACCGCCCCACTAAAAAAAATATTCTTGTTATAGGTCCCGTTCCTGGTCAGAAATATAGTGAAATAACCTTTCCTATTCTTTCTCCGGACCCCGCTATTAATAAAGATGTTTACTTCTTAAAATATCCCATATATGTAGGCGGGAATAGAGGAAGGGGACAGATTTATCCCGACGGGAGCAAGAGTAACAATACAGTTTATAATGCTACAGCAGCTGGGATAGTAAGTAAAATAATACGAAAAGAAAAAGGGGGTTATGAAATAACCATAACAGATGCGTCGGATGGACATCAAGTGGTTGATATTATCCCCCCAGGACCAGAACTTCTTGTTTCAGAGGGCGAATCTATCAAACTTGATCAGCCATTAACGAGTAATCCTAATGTGGGTGGATTTGGTCAAGGGGATGCAGAAATAGTCCTTCAAGATCCATTACGTGTCCAAGGCCTTTTGTTCTTCTTGGCATCTGTTATTTTGGCACAAATCTTTTTAGT